AAAGCCCACTCCTTCCCCATACTACAAGTGAAAGAGAAAATGTAAACACTACCATTAAAGCAGCCCAAGCGAGACTTACTATATCCATGCGAATGATGTCCCCTATCTCTATGAAATGAAGGAATTATTCCATTATTGATTCATAATCATAGTGGAATCAATGGTGCAGAGTCAAAATAGGATTCTTACTTATGGCTTTTTATGAAATAATTTCATGAATCCACTCATAAAAAGTTCCAATTATTTCTTCTTTCTATTTCAATAGAAAGAATTGGAAAAAAAAAGAAAATATACAAATAGAAAGAAGAGCCATTCAACCATTCTGATGAAATTTATGAGCAGCACTCAGAGCCTCTAGTGAGTCTGGATACAAAGTATCTTCAGTTCTTTGCCACAATTATGAAATGAAATTCCCATCAGCCTATCCAATCTAATTTCATCGCAGACAGAGCGAGTAGACACTACCTCAATATTAAGAAAGTTATATTGTAAAATAATTAGGGAGTCTTTATAGTCTTTTTTAGAATCCTTTCTTCAACCTTAGTAGCCAAAACGGAGTGTCTCTTAGGAACCTTTGGATACCAAGATTTCCGACTTCTTACTTTCATAGTTCTGATGCCCAGAATGAATTCTCACTATTTCTTTTATTTGATTCAATTCAGAATAGCCCAAACCAATCATTAATAAGATTGGGTTGCTTCAGATTTATTGGTGCCTTTTTGAGCCACACTCAGAACCCAGATTTTGAGAAAAAAGATGACAGTCTTTTATAGGCCCTATGGGTTCTCAAAATCAAGTATCAACAGACCTAGCCCTTGCCTATGCTTTTGCGGGGCAAGAATTCGTCAAGTTCGATCAAAAAATTCCAAGTATTTTTTTGTTGATCAGGCGACACCCAGATTCGAACTGGGGATAAAGGATTTGCAGTCCCCCGCCTTACCACTTGGCCATGCCGCCAAATTCCATCCAAAATGGATAAATAAATAAAAAAATTCTATAATTCTATTTATATATATATATTCTTATACTTATATTCTTATTCTCTTTTCTTTTTCTATAATCTATAATTATATTATTATTCTATTTCTTTTCCTCTCCTCATTTTGTTTTGATTTGAATTTTTTACTTTCTTAATTTCTTTTATTTTTTGATCTTGAATCCCATTGTACTTATTTTTTTTTTCCAAAAAATAATTCCTCTTTTTTATTGGATCCTGTTTCTATCCTGTTTCTATTCTTTTCTTCGATTGATTTTATCTCAAAACACGCGTCGCTTAAAAACTTACCTTCTCTTTTCACTTTTCTATAGAAAAGTGAAAAGATTCCCGGCCCGGTCACAGACTGTAAAATGCAGGGCAATTTAGAATAATTCACTCTTTACTTCATTCACTATTTACTTATGAATCTTTTACTCTTACTTACTTTTCTTACTTTGAATTAGTGAACGGCTCTTAATTTTGTATCTCCATTTGTATTACCTTAATGGATGCAAAATCCAATTGATTTACGACTAATCATTATCTATTACATTATCAATTAGAATTATAAGAAAATATATGTGTATATGTAAACCCCAGAACAGTGTAAACTCCAGAACAGAAATTTTTATACTTATACATGGATACCGAGCCCAGGTCTATTTCTTATGCACATATCCCTATATAGGATCATCGTGCTTGAATATTTCATTGAATATTGAATATGAATAGAAGATAGACATTATGTATAGAGTGCGACCTAACCTATGTTAAACCAAGTTCAATTATGATAAAAGATGTGATATACGAATAGCTATATTGGCATGTACTTCCTAAAGATTACTCCTATGACTATATACGTACGCAATTCCATTGTGTTTTAGAAATTATACTACCAAAAAAAGATTTGTGAATTCCTTTTTGAACATTCAATTGTGTGTCCTAAAAAAAGGGAAACTCTATGCTGTTCCTGATTCTTCTGTTTTTATCTCATTCATAGAGAGCAGATTGAATCCTAAATTCATTGATTTTTTATTTTTTTGCACCCTGATCATAATATCATAATAAAAGAATTAGGTATAAATTGGATCAATTTTGATATCCGATAAAAGACTCCATCATCCTAAGTGACAGAATTTTTCCCGGGAATGCTTTCTAAATTTCCATTTCTTTCTATTTGTACCTGGCTCAAGCTCAAATTCGAACTTGCATCGAAAATGCCCTCCATTTCTCTGTCTTGCTTCCGTTCATACGTATGATATATATGGATGGAGTTGACTAAAATTTTATGTGATTCAGTAAACAGAATATCCATTCCATCATTGCTAGATCAATCGGTAGGGTTCGATGAATAGTGAGCCAAGCCAATAATGGGATTTTTTCAATAAAGAGGAAACTTAAGATTAAGATGATCCAGAATGGAAATGAGGGAATGTCCACAATACCTGGATTTAGTCAGATACAATTTGAGGGATTTTGTAGGTTCATTAATCAGGGCTTGACGGAAGAATTTCATAAGTTTCAAAAAATTGAAGATAGAGATCAAGAAATTGAATTTCAATTATTTGTGGAAACATATCAATTGGTAGAGCCCTTGATAAAAGAAAGAGATGCTGTGTATGAATCACTCACATATTCTTCTGAATTATATGTACCCGCGGTATTAATTTGGAAAACCAGTAGAAATATGCAAGAACAAACCATTTTTATTGGAAACATCCCTATAATGAATTCTTTTGGAACCTCTATAGTAAATGGAATATACCGAATTGTGATCAACCAAATATTGCAAAGTCCCGGTATTTACTACCGTTCAGAATTGGAACATAACGGAATTTCTGTCTATACCAGTACTATAATATCGGATTGGGGGGGAAGGTCGGAATTAGAAATTGATAGAAAAGCAAGGATATGGGCCCGCGTAAGTAGAAAACAAAAAATATCTATTCTAGTTCTATCATCAGCTATGGGTTCGAATATAAGAGAAATTCTAGAGAATGTTTGTTACCCTGAAATTTTCTTGTCTTTCCCAAATGATAAAGAGAAAAAAAAGATTGGATCAAAAGAAAATGCTATTTTGGAGTTTTATCAACAATTTGCCTGTGTAGGGGGGGATCCGGTATTTTCTGAGTCCTTATGCAAGGAATTACAAAAGAAATTTTTTCAACAAAGATGTGAATTAGGAAAGATTGGTCGACGAAATATGAACCGGAGACTTAATCTTGATATACCCCAAAACAATACATTTTTGTTACCACGAGATCTATTGGCTGCTGTGGATCATTTGATTGGAATGAAATTGGGAATGGGTACACTTGACGATATGAATCACTTGAAAAATAAACGTATTCGTTCTGTAGCAGATCTATTACAGGATCAATTTGGATTGGCTCTTGTTCGTTTAGAAAATACGGTTCGAGGAACTATATGTGGAGCAATCAGGCATAAATTGATACCGACTCCTCAAAATTTGGTAACTTCAACTTCATTAACAACTACTTATGAATCGTTTTTTGGCCTACACCCTTTATCTCAAGTTTTGGATCGGACTAATCCGTTGACACAAATTGTTCATGGGCGAAAATGGAGTTATTTGGGTCCTGGAGGATTGACGGGGCGAACTGCTAGTTTTCGGATACGAGATATCCACCCGAGTCACTATGGACGTATTTGTCCAATTGACACGTCCGAAGGAATCAACGTTGGACTTATTGGATCATTAGCTACTCATGTGAAGGTTGGTTATTGGGGATCTATAGAGAGTCCGTTTTATGAATTATCTGAGAGATCAAAAGAGGCACAGATGGTTTATTTATCACCAAATAGAGATGAATATTATATGGTAGCAGCGGGAAATTCTTTGGCCTTGAATCGGGGTATTCAAGAACAACAGGTTGTTCCAGCTCGATATCGTCAAGAATTCCTGAGTATTGCATGGGAAGAGATTCATCTTAGAAGCATTTTTCCCTTCCAATATTTTTCTATTGGGGCTTCCCTCATTCCTTTTATCGAGCATAATGATGCGAATCGAGCTTTAATGAGTTCTAATATGCAGCGCCAAGCAGTTCCACTTTCTCGGTCCGAGAAGTGCATTGTTGGAACTGGGTTGGAAGGCCAAACGGCTCTAGATTCGGGGATTTCAGCTATAGCCGAACGCAAGGGAAAAATCATTTCTACTGATACTCAAAAGATCATTTTCTCAAGTAATGGGGATACTCTAAGCATTCCATTAGTTATGTATCAACGTTCCAACAAAAATACTTGTATGCATCAAAAAACTCAGGTTCAGCGGGGTAAATACATTAAAAAGGGACAAATTCTAGCGGGTGGTGCGGCTACAGCTGGTGGAGAACTCGCCTTAGGAAAAAATGTATTAGTAGCTTATATGCCATGGGAAGGTTACAATTTCGAAGACGCAGTACTAATTAGCGAACGTCTGGTCTATGAAGATATTTATACTTCTTTTCACATCCGGAAATATGAAATTCAGACTCATGTAACAAGCCAAGGTCCTGAAAGAATCACTAAGGAGATCCCGCATTTAGAGGCTCGTTTACTCCGAAATTTAGACAGAAATGGAATTGTGATGCTGGGATCTTGGATAGAAACAGGTGATATCTTAGTAGGTAAATTAACACCTCAGACAGCGAGCGAATCATCATATGCCCCGGAGGATAGATTATTACGAGCTATACTTGGCATTCAAGTATCCACTTCAAAAGAAACTTCTCTCAGACTACCTATAGGAGGAAGGGGTCGAGTTATTGATGTGAGATGGATCCATAGAAAGGGGGTTTCCAATTATAATCCAGAAAGGATTCGTGTATATATTTCACAGAAACGTGAAATCAAAGTAGGTGATAAAGTAGCTGGAAGACATGGGAATAAGGGTATAATTTCTAAGATTTTGTCTAGACAAGATATGCCCTATTTGCAAGATGGAACGCCCGTTGATATGGTATTCAACCCATTAGGAGTCCCCTCACGAATGAATGTGGGACAGATATTTGAATGTTCGCTCGGG